TATCACAAGGTCCCCAATTAGACAATGGAATTCTGTCTGCTATATATTTTTTTTATTATAAAGTGCTTCTGAATTGATCTTATCTTTTAAAAATTAAAAATTTTTTGTTGAGTAATAACTTAACCTTTAAATAAAAAGTTTTTTGTAGAAATCTCAATAAATATTTCAACCTAGCATTTTTGATTACGAAAAAAAGATACATTGCATTAGTTCACGAAACATTACAAGAATTCTATCTCTCTAAAAAAGATCTTTTTGTAGTGCAAGTTAATTCTTTCGAGTTTATTTTTTTGTTCCTATTCTCCTTTCTCATAAAAAGGTACTTTAAGTTTTAAGTAAAGGATTACTTCGTTCTTGATAGTTATTTACTTAATCGGTGGATAGGAAAATACTCTGGATCGGAATCGTGGGGAGTACTCCTTCATCATTTCTACCAACATAAAGCCCCAATTAGAATCCCTTTTATGCTATGCAGTATGAACAGAAAAATCCTGTTGAATAACTTACATAATCTCTATTACGAATCCTTTGTGTACCTTGGTGTTCCTAACTATCCACCCTTTTTGGTCAAAAGGACCCCCCCGCTCATTAGGGTAATACATGTCTGTTAATAGCTAGTAAAATCCCTAGATAGTTGCTCCTTTTGAACCCGCTTCAAGTCATGATGACTAATCACTCAATCTTGGGGTAAATAGTATAGTATATAATGCTTATGTTTACTTTCACTTAACACTTGTACATAGGAAATGAGACTGAATCTTTTTACTGCAAAGTAATAAACTGTTTTTTTCACTCATATAACTATCTGGTTTAGTTCATCAACCCGAATGATGAAAAAAAAAAAAGGGTATATTCAACTCATGAAATTTCCTTCCTAGAAAGAAAAGACATAGGGGAAATTTTATGTCTTAACGAATCACACGTAGAGATATTGATAACACACATAGAGTTAATGGTATTTCATAACTAATTGATTGAGCAGCAGCCCGTAAACCACCTAAAAAGGAATATTTATTATTTGATCCATAACCTGACATAAGAAGGCCCACGGGAGCAATACTTGAAATGGCAATCCATAAAAAAACACCAATACTTAAATCGGCTAGAACAAGGCGATATCCAAAAGGAATTACTAAAGAACTTAGTAGAATTGATGTGACTGCTATGGATGGTCCGATACTGAATAAACGAGTATCTCCTCTTGATGGAAGAAGATTCTCTTTGAAAAGTAATTTTGTACCATCTGCTAAAGCTTGAAGAATTCCCAAAGGCCCGGCGTATTCAGGGCCAATACGTTGTTGTATCCCCGCAGATATTTCTCTTTCTAACCAAACAATTCCTAGTACACCTATTGTGATTCCTAATACAGGAGTAAAAATAGGGACAAGCATCCATATGATCTTATATACCTCTTTTAAGGATTCCAATCTAAAAAAAGAATTGATAGCTTGTACTTCTGTTGTATCTATTATCATTTTAACGATCAACTTCTCCCATAATGATATCTATGCTACCTAGTATTGTCATAATATCAGCCAATTTCATTCTTTTAACTAATTGAGGAAGGATTTGCAAATTGATAAAACCTGGTGGTCGGATTTTCCATCTCCAAGGAAAAACACCCTTATCTCCTATCAGAAAAATTCCTAATTCTCCTTTTGGGGCTTCGACTCTCACATAAAGTTCTTGTTTTGACAATTCAAAAGTAGGAGAAGGTTTTTTACTGATAAATCGATAGTCAAAATCATTCCATTCGGGATCCCATACTTTATCAAAGCGCCGGATTTCTAAATTCTCATAGGGCCCCCCCGGAATTCCTTCTAAAGCCTGTTGAATAATTTTTATTGATTCTGTCATTTCACCGATTCGTACTAAATAACGAGCTAATGAATCCCCTTCCTTTTGCCATTGAACTCCCCAATCAAATTCATCGTAAGACTCATAATGATCAACCTTTCGAAGATCCCATTGTATTCCGGAAGCTCGTAGCATTGGTCCCGATAAACCCCAATTAATTGCCTCCTCTCCGCCAATAATGCCTACTCCCTCAACTCGCTCTAAAAAAATAGGATTCCGTGTAATAAGCCTTTGATATTCAGTAACTCTTATTAAAAAATAATCACAAAAATCCAAACATTTATCTACCCAGCCATAAGGTAAATCAGCAGCGACTCCTCCAATACGAAAATAATTATGCATCATTCGCATACCGGTAGCAGCTTCGAATAGGTCATATATCAATTCTCTTTCTCGAAAAATATAGAAGAAGGGGGTCTGTGCGCCAATATCTGCCATAAAAGGGCCAAGCCATAACAAATGCGAAGCTATACGACTTAACTCTAACATAATGACTCTGATATAGCTGGCCCTTTTAGGCACTTGAATATTGCCTAACTGCTCTGGTGCATTTACAGTTATTGCTTCAGTGAACATAGTAGCTAAATAATCCCAACGTGTTACATACGGTAAATATTGTATAATTGTTCGGTTTTCCGCAATTTTTTCCATTCCTCTATGTAAATAACCCAATATCGGTTCACAGTCAATAACATCTTCACCATCTAGAGTAACAATGAGTCGAAGAACACCGTGCATTGATGGGTGCTGAGGGCCCATATTGACTATCATAAGGTCATTTCGTGTAGCTGGTGCAGTCATAAGTTTTTCCCGATTCATTCTTCCATGAATTGCTGAAAGCGAAAAGAGGTTCATCAAAATTTAAGCGAAAATTCAAAACGACTCTTCAAATTAATGATTTTTTGTTTCTCGAATATCCAACTGTCCGATTAATTCTTTATAACGTACTCTATTTTTTTTTGACAAATAGGCGAGCAGCCGTTGACGTTTTCCTAGAATTTTACGTAGACCTCTCTGAGATAAATAGTCTTTTTTGTGCAATTCCAAATGTGAAGTAAGTCTCCGTATCCTATTGGTGAAACTCACTACTTGAAATTCAACAGACCCCTTGTTGTCTTCGTTTTCCTCTTTCAAAATAATTTCACTGAATGGATTTTTTATCATAAAAAAGCTCCTTCTACCCTTTAATTTACATATAAAATATTTTATTTGATCAGTAATAATAATATTAGTCATTTTAATGTAGTAATTTAGTATACACAATAATTTTAATTTTAGTTGGACAGGGATAAAAAAGTAGATGGTATGTTTTTACACTTACACCGTCAAATAATTTAGACCGAAAATTTGGAATATTCCATATATTCGTTTATTTTATTTATTTTATCCAAACAAATTGATACGTCATTGACTTAGTATTAAATAAAAAAGATCTAATATTAAACTGGAAGATCTAATATTAAACTGGGACGTAAGACAGGGCATATGTGCATCTGTTTGCTTTTCTATATGGTACAGAATATATAGGAAAATTGTACCATCAACCAATTTTTAATTGTGGATATATTCTTAACAAACTAAAACGGCTTCCATTATTGGTATTAAACCAATATCTATTCATACAAGCTAAGTCTTCTAATCGATAATTAGGCCAAAGAAATAACTTTAATTTAATTAATTCATTTTTATCTCTATCAAGATGCTTTTTTTGATCCAAAAAAGGATTCCTGTTTTTTATGTTCTTTTTGTTACAAAATACTCTATTTTTATCCACACTATTTATATTCTTTGAGTTGAAAGAAATTAGAATTCTCAATTCTCTACGACGTCTAGATGATAAAATCTTTTCAGGAACGATAAAATCATAATGTTTTTTGTCTCTCTTTCGAATTATTATTTGATATCTTGGGATAGATTCATCCAATTTATTTTTATTGATATATCTTTGTTCTCGATATCTTTGAGGAGTTTGGTACTTACTTTTATGAACCAACGATATACTTAGGGTTTGATATATAATAAAGTATCCGTCGTTTTTTACAGACAAACGAATGGGATCGATAAAAAATATCCCCTTTTTATTCAATTCTATAGGAGTCAATTTTTTTCGAATCACCATTATATCCAGATTTATTTCTTTCCTTTGAATAGACGATATAGTAGTATCTCTTGGATTTATCAGTCCAAGCAAGTAACAATATATCTTGATATTATTGATCATTCTTTCAGTTAAATTCGGAATTAAACCATCGTCTATTATCCATTGAAAAAGCAAATAGTGTTTCCGTAAGAAAATTATTTCTGGTCTCATCTTATTTCGGATCTTATATTGTTTTTTCATTTTATCTTGGTTTTGTGAATATGATCCAAGGCCTCTTCGGCCCGCGGGTTCTTTTTCTTCTTGATTTCGATTCATTAATTCAGAATATCTTTTTTCATTCGATGGTCTAAAAAAATGGAATTTTTTCTTTTCATTGATGTTTTTCTTTTTATTTAAATTTAAAAGAAGTAATTTGCTTGGTATAATCCATGGTTTTATTTTGTATACATTATAAAGTGGCACAAATTCTGGGAAGAACGGAAGTTTCAGATTTGTCGATATTGAGTTTAGAATTTCTTCATTCATTTCCATCCAATCAAAAAAGAGTTTCTTATCATTGATTGGATTTATTTCGAAATTTTGATGAATCATCAGATAAAAAATAGCGTTTTTATCCATTTTATCAATTTTTTGGTAATTCTTACTTCCAAGCTTAGTATTTATATTACTGCTATAATACATTTTGGTCCAGGCCTCAATATCTATTTTTTGTCTTAGAAAAAAATTGAGAATTGTCCAATCAAAATATTTTCTATCTGGATTTTTTTGCATATACATAATATCGACCTTTTCTAGATAATGATTGATAGGAATTTCCTCCAGGCTTTCAAATAAATTTTGTTTATAATTGTTGTAATTAAAAGTAATTTTTTGGTTGTTATTTAATTCTGATGGTGATCCATAAATAATATATGAGGACTTCTTAATTTCAGAATTAATAGATTTATGTGATAAAAGATTATATATATAGTATTTTATAAAATTATATTTTTGGTTTGTTAATGGATATACTTTAAAATCCTTTTGTTTTTTGTGATAAAGTAATCGATCTTTTTCATACGAATTCCATTTTGTTAAATCTTTATTTTGGGTAATACCACCTTCATTTATTGTAGTTCGCCATTTTTGTGGTATTAATTCAAACCATCTAATCTGAGATAAATTGTATTGATAATGACCTCTTAACCAGTTTTTCCATTGATTCGTTTCAGAACTTGAAAGTTTTGTATGTCTTAATTCGGAATGAAATATTCCTTGTGTTACAAAATAATTTTTTATTGTAGTCTTAAGAAAAACGGGAGTTACATGATACTCAAAAATAGATCTTAACTTATACAAATTAATAACTTGGGTTTGTGATAATTTGTAAAATACATATGCTTGTGATAAAGAGGATAAGTCAAAAAAAAGATGTGAATTCCTCTTACTATTCTTAATATTGTAAAGTTCACTTTTTAGAGTCGAAATAAAGTTAATTTCTTTTTTGTTTTTTTTATTTTTTATTTCTTGGTTTGTTTTATTATTGTAAATGTATTTATCAAAATAAAAATTTCTTGATTCAAGAACTAGTTGTGTAGGAATTCTGGCAATATGAATGATACATAGAAAGATATCGATGTATATTCTTTTAATGAAAATTTTTATAAACAAATCTAATTTATAGATTAATCGATTTCTTCTTTTTTTTTTTTTTAATATTTTCCAAAAAATTTTTGGTGATTTTTCTTTTCCATTATAACTATAACTTGTTTTGTTAGGACTACTTCTTTTCTTGGCGTTGCTGTTTTTTTCTTTTGTAAGACTCTTTGTTTTCTTTCTGATTGTGCTTGTTCTATCAGCCAGATTTTTAATTTTTTTTTCTCTCGGTGAATAATTTGTATTATCTGTAGATTTAATTTTTCTAAACGAGTCGTTAATTATCTGATTCCTAATTATAGAATATTTTTTTTGTTTAATTTCGCCGGATTCATACACCTTTCTAAATAATCGAGTTGGATGTACTTTTAAGAGTTCTTTTTTTATTTTTTTTATAAACAGAAATAAAACGTTTTTGATAACCACCCCTTTTGGTTCTTTTGAATCTTGTAGAAAATTTTTTGTTCTTTCTTTTAAAACGCTTAGAACTCGAAAATGATTATTTTTCGTTTTTCGAATTTTTTTTTTAAGTTCTTTAAAAATAGGCTTAAAAAAGGAAGTTTTGGGGGGGGCAGAACCAAAGGGAAGGGTAGTTTGCGTTCCCCAAGCCGTTAAAAAAGAAAACTTTTGTTGTTCTTTCTTTAGATCTTTATAAGAAGAAAAATAGGGCCTCAATTTGGATCTGTGCCAAGGTTTCAAATAAAAAGGAAATACTATTTTTATCTGAATACCATCTTTAAACCAATTTCTGGGAAGTTCGAGTTCTGATACTTGAACACCGTTATAGGTACATATAATATGCTTTTCTCTATTCCACTCATCGAAGTCCTCAGCCCACTCGGGGGGTTGAGATAATAAAATACGCCCAATATTTTTAACTATTATAAATGAAGGTAATAAAATATATTTTCTGAAAATAGATTGAATTATTAAAATTAAACTTCTTGTTGCTTGTGGATATGGAACAAAATCCCAGGCTTCCGCGATTTTTATCCACGTTTTTTCCTTTATTTTGTTCTCTTCTTCTTCCTTTTGTCTTTTTTTTTGTTCCTCTGTATAATCTTTAAATTCTGATCCTTTACCCATACAATTTCTAAAAAAAAATTTCATCTGTTCAGGGATATTAAAAGAAAAAAGGGGGGATTTTTTTATTCTGTCCAAAAAAAGGGGGGAATGCGCATTTGCTTGAAACAATTTCGAAATAAAAGTTTTACGCCTTTGAACACGCATAGAACCTTTGATGAATTCTCGACGAAAATCTGATTCTTCCGAATAGTCTCTAATAGACACCCAGTTTTTGACACTTGCTTTGCGACTACGTTTAGTAGGCCTATAAATTATTACATGATCCCTTTTTCTTGAACGTATATGATAATCCAACGGTAGGCCTTCATGAGCTGCGCCCGACAGGAATTCCAATTCGGTAATAAGTTTGTATGACCATCTAGGGACTTTTTTACTGATTTCTTTTATTACAAATTTTTGTTTTGTTTTTTGACCATTAGGGCTAGTTAGAATTGTATTCAATAAAAATTTGTAAAATTTGGCTCTTTTTTCTGAACCAATCCTTCCTTGTTCTTTTTCTGAAAATAAAGAGAGGCCCTTACAATTTAAACTCGATCCCGATTCTCTATCAAATTTACTGATTAAAGTAAATAAATGACGATTTTCCGTTGAAAAAGTTTTTTTATCAAATCGGTCTATTTTCTGTTCAACCTCTTGGTAATCAGTATCAGGAAGAAGGAGACTATGAATCTTATTAATTTCCATTGTCTCTATGAAATTTTCTAACGAAATTTTATTTATGATTGAAGGTGAAATTTTTTTTTTGATTGTTCCCCGATATAACCCATTCAAAATGGGATCATACATTTTAGGCAAGTAATATTTTCTAGTCTTATCATTAC